CTATTCGAACTCCCTTTACTTGTAGGAGTATATTTTGGATCTGTCGATTCTGTTATGGACGGAGTCCTACTCATGGCGACCTGGTCGAATTGGGCGAAGCTGTAGGTATTATTGCGGGTCAATCTATTGGAGAACCGGGTACTCAACTAACATTACGAACTTTTCATACTGGTGGAGTATTCACTGGGGGTACTGCAGAACATGTACGAGCCCCCGCTAATGGAAAAATCAAATTTAATGAGGATTTGGTTCATCCCACACGTACACGTCACGGACATCCTGCTTTTCTGTGTTATATAGACTTGTATATAACTATTGAGAGTGAAGACATTCTACATAATGTGAATATTCCACCTAAAAGTTTTCTTTTAGTCCAAAATGATCAATATGTAGAATCCGAACAAGTGATTGCTGAGATTCGGGCAGGAACATACACTTTCAATTTTAAAGAGAAGGTTCGAAAACATATTTATTCTGATTCAGAGGGAGAAATGCACTGGAGTACCAATGTGTACCATGCATCTGAATTTACATATGGCAATGTTCATCTCTTACCAAAAACAAGCCATTTATGGATATTAGCAGGAGGGTCGTGCAGATCCAGTGTAGTCCCTTTTTCACTTCACAAAGATCAAGATCAACTGAACATTCATTCGCTTTCTGTCGAACGAAGATATAGTTCTAACCGCTCAGTGACTAATGAGCAAGTGAAACAGAAACTCTTTCGTTCGGATATTTCTGGTAAAAACGAAGGCAATCCTCCGATTTATTCAGAATTAAATAAAATCATATATACTGGTCGTTGCAATATACTATATCCTGCTATTCTCTATCAGAATTCTAATTTATTGTCAAAGAGGCGAAGCAATAGATTCATCATTCCATTCCAGTCGATTCAAGAACGAAACAAAGAAACAATGCTCTATTCAGATTCCGATATCTCGGTTGAAATACCCATAAATGGTATTTTCCGCAGAAATAGTATTCTTGGTTATTTCGATGATCCTGAATACAGAAGAAACAGCTCAGGAATTACTAAATATGGGACTATGGAGGTGCATTCAATCGTAAAAAAAGAGGATTTGGTTGATTATCGAGGGGCAAAAGAATTTAAGCCAAGATACCAAATGCAAGTAGATCGATTTTTTTTCATTCCCGAGGAAGTACATATTTTGCCTGGATCTTCTTCCATAATGGTGCGGAATAATAGTATCATTGGAGGAGATACACTAATCACTTTAAATATAAGAAGCCGAGTAAGTGGATTGGTTCGAGTGGAGAGAAAAAAAAAAAGGATTGAACTTCAAATCCTTTCTGGAGCTATTTATTTTCCTGAAGAGACAGATCGGATAGTCCGACACAGCGGCATCTTAATACCACCAGAATCGGGAAAAACAAATTCGAAGGAATCAAAAAGGAAATGGAAAAATTGGATTTATGTCCAAGGGATGACGCCGACCAAGACAAAGTATTTTGTTTTGGTTCGACCTGTAGAAACATATGAAATAGCAGACGGTATAAATTTATCAACACTTTTCCCTCAGGACCCGTTGCAGGAAAGGGATAACATGAAACTTCGAGTTGTCAATTATATTCTTTATGGAAACGGCAAAGTCCTTTTTGGAATTCCTGACACAAGTAGTCAATTAGTTCGAACTTGTTTAGTATTGAATTGGAACCACGCTAAAAAAGGTTCTTCTATTGGGGAGGCCCATGTTTCCTTTGTTCAAGTAAGGACAAATAATCTGATTCGCGATTTTATAAGAATCGACTTAGTCACCTCCCCCCTTTCGTATACCGGAAAAAGGAACGATTCATCCGGTTCATGGTTTATCTATAATACTGTATCAAGTTGCACCTATACCAATCCGTTTTATTCCAAGGCATGGATTCAACAACCCCTTATCCAAAATCAAGTAACTATTCGTACCTTGTTGAATAGAAATAACGAATATCAATCTTTGCTAATTTTGTCATCATCCAATTGTTTTCGAATGGGGCCATTTAACAGTGTAAAATATCACAATGGAATAAAAGAACCACTTCAAAGAGACCTCATAGTTTCAGTTAGTAAATTGAAATCATTGGGTTCCTTAGGAACAGCCCTTCCAATTATGAATTTTTACCATTTACTAACCTATAATCAAATCTTGGTAATGAAATATTTTCAACTTGACAATTTTAAGCAGACTTTTGAAATAATTCAATATTATTTAATGGATGAAACTGGAAGGATTTCGAATCCCGATCTATGCAGTAAAAAATTTTTGAATCCATTTCATTTGAATTGGTATTTTATCCATTGTCATTTTTGTGAAGAGAGATCCACAATAATTAGTCTTGGGCAGTTTATTTGTGAAAATGCATGTATAGCGAAAAACAGGCCCCACCTAAAATCGGGTCAAGTTTTAATTGTTCAAGTTGATTCTATAATGATTCGATCAGCTAAACCCTATTTAGCCACGCCAGGAGCAACTGTTCATGGGCATTATGGAGAAAC